GCTAACGTAGCTTAACTAAAGCATAACACTGAAGATGTTAAGATAGTCCCTAGAAAGTCTCGTAAGCACATAAGCTTGGTCCTGACTTTAATATCAGCTTTGATAAAATTTATACATGCAAGTCTCCGCAGCCCCGTGAGAATGCCCTGTCTTTACCAATAATGGAAAAGAGGAGCTGGCATCAGGCACAACCACCCTTAGCCCACGACGCCTTGCTTAGCCACACCCCCACGGGTATTCAGCAGTAATAAACATTAAGCCATGAGTGAAAACTTGACTTAGTTAACATCAAGAGGGCCGGTAAAACTCGTGCCAGCCGCCGCGGTTATACGAGAGGCCCAAGTTGACAAATACCGGCGTAAAGAGTGGTTAATAGATTATAAACTAAAGCCAAACACCTTCAAGACCGTCATACGTACCCGAAGGCAGGAAGATCCCCAACGAAAGTGGCTTTAACCTAGTATGAACCCACGAAAGCTAGGATACAAACTGGGATTAGATACCCCACTATGCCTAGCCATAAACAAAAATAAACCCACACCCCAACTATTCGCCAGGGAACAACGAGCCCCAGCTTAAAACCCAAAGGACTTGGCGGTGCTTTAGACCCCCCTAGAGGAGCCTGTTCTAGAACCGATACCCCCCGTTCAACCTCACCCTCTCTTGTTTACCCCGCCTATATACCGCCGTCGTCAGCTTACCCTGTGAAGGACTTATAGTAAGCAAAATTGGCACAGCCCAAAACGTCAGGTCGAGGTGTAGCGTACGAGAGGGGAAGAAATGGGCTACATTTACTGGCTCAGTAAATACGAATGTTGCACTGAAATATGCATTTGAAGGAGGATTTAGCAGTAAGAGGAGAATAGAGCGCCCCCCTGAAAACGGCCCTGAAGCGCGCACACACCGCCCGTCACTCTCCCCGATAAACAATAAAGATAAATAATAAACCCCAGAGAAAACAAGGGGAGGCAAGTCGTAACATGGTAAGTGTACCGGAAGGTGCACTTGGAAAACCCAGAGCGTAGCTAAATAGCATAGCATCTCCCTTACACCGAGAAGACACCCGTGCAAACCGGGTCGCACTGAAACCCCCAACAGCTAGCCCACCCAAAACATACAACAACCAACATTAATAACCCAACACACACTAAAATCAAAAAACAAACCATTTTTCCCCCTAAGTATAGGAGACAGAAAAGGACACACGGAGCAATAGAAAAAGTACCGCAAGGGAAAGCTGAAAGAGAACTGAAACAACCCAGTAAAGGATACGAAAGCAGAGATTCAACCTCGTACCTTTTGCATCATGATTTAGCAAGCACCTCCAAGCAAAGCGCCCTTTATGTTTGAAACCCCGAAACTAAGCGAGCTACTCCAAGACAGCCTATTTAGGGCAAACCCGTCTCTGTGGCAAAAGAGTGGGAAGAGCTTCGAGTAGAGGTGACAGACCTACCGAGCCTAGTTATAGCTGGTTACCTGAGAACTGAATAGAAGTTCAGCCTTTTAACTTCTTCAACCAAACAAGGTCTATCCTCCCCCCGGCCAGAAGATAATTAAAAGAGTTATTCAAGAGAGGTACAGCTCCCTTGAAAAAAGATACAACTTTTAAAGAAGGGTAAGGATCAAAAGTTCAAAGGAAACATACCTAAGTGGGCCTAAAAGCAGCCACCCCAAAGAAAGCGTTAAAGCTCAAGTATACAAACCCAAAAATCCCGACAAAAACATCCAACACCCCTTAACCTATCAGGTCCACCCATGCAGTCATGGGTAAGACAATGCTAAAATGAGTAATAAGAGGGCAAAGACTCTCTCAAGCGCATTCGTGTACATCAGAACGAACCCCCACTGAAAATTAACGCCCCCACCTCCAGAGGGTAATGAACAAAACTTCGCAAAACAAGAAAATCTCTCAAATCCAAAGCGTTAACCCCACACAGGAATGCCCCACGAAAGACAAAAAGAAAAAGAAGGAACTCGGCAAACACCGGCCTCGCCTGTTTACCAAAAACATCGCCTCTTGCCTCATAGTATAAGAGGTCCCGCCTGCCCTGTGACTAAAAGTTTAACGGCCGCGGTATTTTGACCGTGCGAAGGTAGCGTAATCACTTGTCTTTTAAATAGAGACCTGTATGAATGGCATAACGAGGGCTGAGCTGTCTCCTTTTTCCAGTCAATGAAATTGATTTCCCCGTGCAGAAGCGGGGATAACAACATAAGACGAGAAGACCCTATGGAGCTTAAGACACCAGGACAGACTACGTTAAAATCCCTAACTCAACAGGAAAAAACCAAATAGTTACTGTTCTCCTGTCTTTGGTTGGGGCGACCGCGGAGTAACAAATAACCTCCATGTGGAATGGGTTAGCACCCTTAAAACCAGAGCCACAGCTCTAATAAACAGAAAATCTGACCAACAAGATCCGGCAAAGCCGATCAACGGACCCAGTTACCCTAGGGATAACAGCGCAATCCCCTTCTAGAGCCCATATCGACAAGGGGGTTTACGACCTCGATGTTGGATCAGGACTTCCTAATGGTGCAGCCGCTATTAAGGGTTCGTTTGTTCAACGATTAAAGTCCTACGTGATCTGAGTTCAGACCGGAGAAATCCAGGTCAGTTTCTATCTATGAAATAACCCTTTCCTAGTACGAAAGGACCGGAAAAGGGGGGCCTCTGCTCTAAGCACGCCCCACCCTGACCTAATGATGCCCACTAAACCGAGGCAAAAGGGATTTTTTCCCTGCCTGAGAATAAAGGCAAGTTAAGGTGGCAGAGCCCGGTCATAATGCAAAAGGCCTAAGCCCTTTGAACAGAGGTTCAAATCCTCTCCTTCACTATGATTACCATTATTACCCACATCCTTAACCCCCTAGCATATATAGTTCCAGTCCTGCTAGCTGTCGCTTTTCTAACTCTAATCGAACGAAAAGTCCTAGGCTACATACAACTCCGAAAAGGCCCTAACGTAGTTGGCCCCTATGGCCTTCTTCAACCAATTGCAGATGGCGTAAAACTATTTATTAAAGAGCCGGTCCGACCATCTTCCTCCTCCCCAGTACTTTTTCTACTTGCCCCCATGCTAGCCCTTACCCTTGCCCTCACCCTCTGAGCACCAATACCTCTTCCTCACCCAGTAACAGACTTAAACCTAAGCATTTTATTTATTCTTGCACTATCCAGTCTAGCAGTATACTCCATTTTAGGCTCAGGCTGGGCTTCCAACTCAAAGTATGCCTTAATTGGAGCATTACGTGCAGTCGCCCAAACCATTTCCTATGAGGTCAGCCTAGGCTTGATCCTACTCAGCGCAATCATCTTCACAGGGGGCTTTACTCTTCAAACCTTTAACGTTATGCAAGAAGCCATTTGGCTGCTACTGCCCGCATGACCCCTTGCCGCAATATGATATATTTCAACCCTCGCAGAAACAAATCGGGCCCCCTTCGACCTAACAGAAGGAGAATCAGAACTAGTTTCAGGCTTTAACGTAGAGTATGCAGGAGGTCCATTTGCACTCTTTTTCCTAGCAGAATATGCCAATATCCTCCTCATAAATACCCTTTCAGCCACCCTATTCTTTGGAGCCTCCCATATTCCCTACTTCCCAGAAATCACAACAATTAATCTGATACTCAAAGCAACCCTCCTTTCTATTCTCTTCCTATGGGTACGAGCATCCTACCCCCGATTCCGATATGATCAACTTATACATCTTATTTGAAAAAACTTCCTCCCCCTGACACTAGCCCTCGTAATTTGACACCTTTCCCTCCCCGTCGCCTTTGCAGGACTTCCACCTCAAATCTAACGCGGAGCCGTGCCTGAATTAAAGGGTCACTTTGATAGAGTGAATAATGAGGGTTAAAATCCCTCCAGCTCCTTAGAAAGAAGGGACTCGAACCCTACCTAAAGAGATCAAAACTCTTAGTGCTTCCACTACACCACTTCCTAGTAAAGTCAGCTAAAATAAGCTTTTGGGCCCATACCCCAAACATGTTGGTTAAAATCCCTCCTTTACTAATGAACCCCTACGTCTTAGCCCTACTTTTATTTGCCCTGGGCCTAGGAACCACAATGACCTTCGCGAGCTCACATTGGCTCCTAGCCTGAATAGGACTAGAAATTAATACCCTGGCCATTGTTCCCTTAATAACACAACATCACCACCCCCGAGCAGTTGAAGCCACCACTAAATATTTTTTAACGCAAGCAACAGCAGCAGCAACCCTTCTTTTTGCCAGCGTAACAAACGCTTGAATTACAGGCCAATGAGATATTCATCTAATATCACACCCAATCCCAACAACAATAATTATTCTTGCCCTAGCACTGAAAGTTGGTTTAGCCCCCCTACATACATGACTTCCAGAAGTCCTTCAAGGACTTGACTTAACAACAGGCTTAATTTTATCGACATGACAAAAACTTGCCCCCTTCGCCCTCCTTATACAAATCCCTCTCCAAGACCACTCAATATTAATTATTCTAGCCCTAACTTCAACCCTAGTTGGTGGCTGAGGAGGCCTAAACCAAACACAACTTCGAAAAATCCTAGCATACTCTTCCATCGCCCATCTAGGCTGAATAATCCTAATTATCCAATTCTTTCCATCCCTCTCACTCCTCGCACTTTCCACCTACTTAATCATAACATCCGCAGCTTTCCTAACCCTAAAAACCAATAATACCACAAGCATCAACATACTAGCCACCTCCTGAGCCAAAACTCCTATCCTAACTGCCAGCTTCCCCCTAGTACTACTCTCATTAGGAGGCCTACCACCTTTAACAGGCTTCCTCCCTAAATGAATAATCCTTCAAGAACTAACCAAACAACAGCTCCCCCTCACCGCCACAATAGCCGCTCTTACCGCACTCCTCAGTCTTTACTTCTACCTCCGACTATCATACGCAATAACCCTAACCATGGCACCCAACAGCCTCACTAGCACAGCTCCCTGACGATTTTCCCCCCATCAACCTACTATCCCCGTTTCCTTAACTGTAATAATAGCAATGCTACTTCTGCCTCTCGCCCCCGCCCTCATAACCCTCTTTTTCATCTAGAGGCTTAGGATAATACTAGACCAAAGGCCTTCAAAGCCTTAAGTGGGAGTGAAAATCTCCCAGCCCCTGAATAAGACTTGCAGGATACTAACCCACATCTTCTGTATGCAAAACAAACACTTTAATTAAGCTAAAGCCTTTCTAGACGGGAAGGCCTCGATCCTACAAAATCTTAGTTAACAGCTAAGCGCCCTAACCAGCGAGCATCCGCCTAACCTTTCCCCCGCCTGCGAGGCGGAAAAGGCGGGGGAAAGCCCCGGCAGACGTCAATCTGCTACTCAAGATTTGCAATCAAGCGTGTTAACACCTCAAGGCTTGGTAAAAAGAGGAGTTAAACCTCTCTGCATGGGGCTACAATCCACCGCTTAAACGCTCAGCCATTTTACCTGTGGCAATCACACGATGATTCTTCTCAACCAACCATAAAGATATTGGCACCCTTTACCTAGTATTTGGAGCCTGAGCCGGAATAGTAGGCACCGCCCTAAGCCTTCTTATTCGGGCTGAACTTAGCCAACCTGGTGCCCTTTTGGGGGACGACCAGATTTATAATGTAATCGTTACCGCCCATGCGTTCGTAATAATTTTCTTTATAGTAATACCAATTATGATTGGAGGCTTTGGGAACTGACTAATCCCCCTAATGATTGGGGCCCCCGATATGGCCTTCCCTCGAATAAACAATATAAGCTTTTGACTCCTTCCCCCTTCTTTCCTTCTGCTTCTAGCATCCTCTGGCGTAGAAGCAGGGGCCGGAACTGGATGAACAGTATACCCCCCTCTAGCGGGAAACCTAGCGCATGCAGGAGCCTCAGTTGATCTCACAATTTTCTCCCTCCACTTAGCAGGGATTTCTTCAATTCTAGGTGCCATTAATTTTATTACCACAATCCTTAATATGAAGCCCCCAGCCATTACACAATACCAAACCCCACTATTTGTTTGAGCAGTATTAATTACAGCTGTCCTACTCCTACTCTCCCTTCCCGTACTAGCTGCTGGCATTACAATGCTACTGACAGACCGAAACCTAAACACAACCTTCTTTGATCCCGCCGGAGGAGGAGACCCTATCCTATACCAACATCTCTTCTGGTTTTTTGGTCATCCAGAAGTTTACATTCTAATTCTCCCAGGCTTTGGAATAATCTCCCACGTTGTTGCATATTACGCCGGTAAAAAAGAACCCTTTGGATACATAGGAATAGTCTGAGCCATAATAGCCATCGGATTGCTTGGCTTTATTGTCTGAGCGCACCACATGTTTACAGTAGGAATGGATGTTGACACACGAGCATACTTTACTTCCGCAACAATAATTATTGCCATCCCAACAGGTGTAAAAGTATTTAGCTGATTAGCTACTCTTCATGGAGGGGCTATCAAATGAGAAACCCCCCTACTATGAGCACTAGGATTCATCTTCTTATTTACAGTAGGAGGTCTAACCGGAATTGTTCTAGCCAACTCATCACTAGATATTATGCTCCACGATACATATTACGTTGTTGCCCATTTCCACTATGTGCTCTCTATAGGAGCAGTGTTTGCCATCATAGCAGGCTTTGTTCACTGATTCCCCCTCCTCTCAGGCTATACACTTCACAACACCTGGTCCAAAATCCACTTCGGAGTTATATTTGTGGGAGTAAATCTAACATTTTTCCCGCAACACTTCCTTGGACTAGCCGGCATACCACGACGATATTCTGACTACCCAGATGCCTATACACTTTGAAACACTGTCTCCTCTCTAGGCTCACTTATTTCCCTCACTGCAGTAATTATGTTCCTATTTATTATTTGAGAAGCATTCGCTGCCAAACGGGAAGTCTTATCAGTTGAATTAACAACAACCAACGTAGAATGACTGCACGGCTGCCCTCCCCCTTACCACACATTTGAAGAGCCTGCTTTCGTACAAGTTCAAGCATCACACTAACGAGAAAGGGAGGAATTGAACCCCCTTAAACCGGTTTCAAGCCGACCACATAGCCATTCTGTCACTTTCTTCATAAGATACTAGTATAACTAGTAGTACACTGCCTTGTCAAGGCAGAATCGTAGGTTAAAGTCCTGCGTATCTTGCTTATGGCACATCCCGCACAACTAGGATTTCAAGATGCAGCATCTCCCGTTATAGAAGAACTTCTTCACTTTCACGATCACGCCCTTATAATTGTTTTCCTTATTAGCACTCTTGTTCTTTACATTATCGTAGCCATGGTTTCAACCAAACTAACAAACATGTATATCTTAGATTCTCAAGAAATCGAAATCATTTGAACAATCCTACCAGCTATTATCCTTATCTTAATTGCCCTCCCCTCCCTTCGCATTCTTTATCTAATAGATGAAATTAACAACCCCCACCTAACAATTAAAGCAATTGGCCATCAGTGGTACTGAAGCTATGAGTATACAGACTATAAAGAAATTGCTTTCGACTCCTATATGGTCCCCACACAAGACTTAAACCCCGGACAATTCCGACTCCTAGAAGTTGACCACCGAATAGTAGTCCCCACTGAAGCTCCCATCCGAGTACTAGTCTCCGCTGAAGACGTACTACACTCCTGAGCGGTCCCAGCACTAGGTGTAAAAATGGACGCCGTCCCTGGCCGCCTAAATCAAACAGCTTTTATTGCCTCTCGTCCCGGCATTTTCTACGGACAATGTTCAGAAATTTGCGGCGCCAACCACAGCTTCATACCAATTGTAGTAGAAGCGGTCCCACTAAAATACTTCCAAGACTGATCCACACTAATACTTGAAGATGCCTCACTAAGAAGCTAAACTGGGTATTCAGCGTTAGCCTTTTAAGCTAAAGATTGGTGCCTCCCAACCACCCTTAGTGACATGCCACAGTTAAACCCCTCCCCTTGGTTTGCCATCTTAGTCTTTTCATGACTAGTTTTTCTAACAATTGTTGTCCCTAAAACACTCTCCCACACCTTTCCAAATGACCCCACCCCTCAAAGCACAAAAACCCCAAAAACAGAATCTTGAACCTGACTATGAACGTAAGCCTCTTTGACCAATTTATAAGCCCCACTCTATTTGGAGTTCCACTAATTGCTTTAGCCCTACTACTTCCATGACTTCTTTTCCCCACTCCCTCCTCCCGCTGAATAAGCAATCGACTACTAACCCTTCAAAATTGATTCCTAGGACAGTTCACTTCACAAACATTCTCACCTATTAATGTAGGAGGTCACAAATGAGCCCTCATTCTTGCCTCCCTAATAATTTTTCTAATTTTTCTAAACATACTTGGCCTTCTCCCATATACCTTTACCCCTACAACTCAGCTTTCAATAAACATAGGCCTAGCTGTTCCTCTATGATTAGCCACTGTTCTTATAGGAATACGAAACCAACCAACTGCTTCCCTTGGCCATCTTCTTCCAGAAGGAACACCCGTTCCCTTGATCCCCGTCCTAATTATTATCGAAACAATTAGCTTATTTATTCGACCTCTTGCCCTAGGAGTACGGCTGACAGCCAACCTAACAGCTGGCCATCTTCTCATGCAATTAATCGCAACCGCCGCCTTCGTCCTTCTATCCTTAATGCCAGCCGCGGCCATTGTCACAATAATGGTTCTTTTCCTCCTCACTATTCTAGAAGTAGCCGTTGCAATAATTCAAGCATATGTCTTCGTCCTACTAATGAGCCTCTACCTACAAGAAAACGTTTAATATGGCCCACCAAGCACACGCATATCATATAGTTGACCCCAGCCCCTGACCCCTTACAGGAGCAGTTGCCGCTCTTTTAATAACCTCTGGCCTTGCTGTCTGATTCCACTACAACTCCATGACACTCATTTTTTTAGGTACTATCCTTCTTCTCCTCACAATATACCAATGATGACGAGACATCGTCCGAGAAGGAACATTCCAAGGACACCACACGCCCCCAGTTCAAAAAGGCCTCCGATACGGAATAATCCTCTTCATTACATCCGAAGTCTTCTTTTTTCTAGGATTCTTCTGAGCCTTCTTCCACTCAAGCCTTGCCCCAACCCCAGAAATTGGGGGATGCTGACCTCCCACAGGCATCACCCCTTTAGACCCCTTCGGAGTCCCATTGCTTAATACAGCAGTTCTTCTATCCTCAGGCGTAACTGTCACCTGAGCGCACCACAGCATTATAGAAGGAGAGCGAAAACAAGCCATCCAATCTCTTGCCTTAACAATCATGCTAGGTTGTTACTTCACTGCTCTCCAAGCTATAGAATACTACGAAGCCCCGTTTACAATTGCCGATGGGGTCTATGGTTCTACTTTTTTTGTAGCTACCGGCTTCCACGGCCTTCATGTCATTATTGGGACCTCCTTCCTAGCTATTTGCCTTTTACGACAAATCAACTACCACTTTACAACAGAACACCACTTTGGCTTTGAAGCAGCAGCATGATACTGACATTTTGTAGACGTCGTCTGACTGTTCCTCTACATTTCAATTTATTGATGAGGCTCATATCTTTCTAGTATCAAAAAGTATAAGTGACTTCCAATCATTTGGTCTTGGTTAAAATCCAAGGAAAGATAATGAATCTAGTTTCCACAATTATTCTTATTACCGTGGCCCTCTCGACAGTATTAGCCATTGTTTCATTCTGGCTGCCCCAAATAAACCCAGACCAAGAAAAGCTATCCCCCTATGAATGCGGCTTTGACCCCCTAGGGTCTGCCCGCCTTCCATTCTCAATACGCTTTTTTCTAGTCGCAATCCTTTTCCTTCTTTTTGATTTAGAAATTGCCCTCCTCCTTCCCCTCCCCTGAGGGGACCAACTACCCAATCCCCTCGGCACATTTTTCTGAGCTGCCTTTGTCCTTACCCTTCTTACCCTCGGACTAATCTATGAGTGAATCCAAGGAGGCCTTGAATGAGCTGAGTAGATGATTATTTTAATTAAAATATTTGATTTCGGCTCAAAAGCTCGCGGTTAAAGTCCGCAATCATCTAATGACCCCAACACATTTTACCTTCTCAACAGCATTCTTACTAGGACTGGCAGGACTAGCGTTTCATCGAACCCACCTACTCTCCGCCCTCCTTTGTCTAGAAGGAATAATACTTTCACTATTTCTCGCACTGTCCCTATGATCACTAGAACTGTCATCAATAAGCTTCTCCGCCTCACCCCTTCTCCTACTAGCTTTCTCCGCCTGCGAAGCTAGCGCAGGGCTAGCACTACTAGTTGCCACCGCTCGCACCCATGGCACAGACCACCTCCAAAACCTTAACCTGTTACAATGTTAAAAATTTTAATTCCAACAATTATGCTAATCCCTACCACATGATTAACACCCCAAAAATGGCTGTGGCCCACCACCCTCGCCCACAGCCTACTAATCGCCGTTGCAAGCCTAACATGACTAAAAAATACCGGAGAGTCCGGATGACTAAACCTTAATTATATAATAGCCACCGATCCCCTATCCACCCCCCTCTTAGTCCTCACTTGCTGACTACTTCCCTTAATAATTCTTGCCAGCCAAAACCACACGGCTCAAGAACCAATTAACCGACAACGAGTTTACATTACCCTTCTTATCTCACTTCAAATATTTCTCATCATAGCATTTTCTGCAACGGAAGTCATCCTCTTCTATATTATGTTTGAAGCTACCCTCATCCCCACTTTAATCATCATTACACGATGAGGAAACCAAACTGAACGATTAAATGCTGGAACTTACTTTCTATTTTACACCTTAGCAGGGTCACTCCCCCTATTAGTCGCCCTTCTTCTGCTACAAAACTCCGTAGGGACTCTTTCCCTATTTACACTTCAATACGCCCCTTACATCCCCATGTTAACAATTGCAGACAAACTATGATGAGCCGGCTGTTTACTAGCATTCCTAGTAAAAATACCACTCTATGGCATGCATCTCTGGCTTCCCAAAGCACATGTAGAAGCCCCAATCGCCGGATCCATAGTCCTAGCAGCAGTTCTTTTAAAACTCGGAGGTTACGGCATAATGCGAATAATAATTATACTAGAGCCACTTACCAAAGAAGTAAGCTACCCATTCATCATTCTAGCTCTTTGAGGAGTCGTTATAACAGGCTCCATTTGCTTACGACAAACCGACCTAAAATCCCTAATCGCCTACTCCTCTGTCGGGCACATAGGTCTAGTTGTAGGGGGTATTCTAGTCCAAACTCCCTGAGGATTTACGGGTGCTCTTATCCTAATAATTGCCCACGGACTAACCTCCTCCGCCCTTTTCTGCCTGGCAAATACCAATTATGAACGGACTCATAGCCGTACAATAATTCTAGCACGAGGACTACAAACCCTCCTTCCCTTAATAACAGCATGATGGTTTGTAGCCAGCCTTGCCAACCTTGCTCTCCCCCCACTACCTAATCTTATGGGAGAATTAATAATTATTACCTCCCTCCTCAGCTGATCCTGGTGAACCATTGCTCTAACTGGCATAGGCACTCTAATTACCGCAGGCTACTCCCTCTATATGTTCCTAATGACACAACGAGGGCCAGTCCCAAGCCATATTATTTCACTGAATGCTTCCCACACACGAGAACACCTACTGCTCGCTCTACACCTCCTCCCCCTGCTCCTCCTAATTCTGAAACCTGAACTAATCTGGGGATGAACTGCCTGTAGATATAGTTTAATTTAAAACATTAGATTGTGATTCTAAAAACAAGGGTTAAACCCCCTTTGTCCACCGAGAGAGGCTTGCCAGCAACGAAGGTTGCTACCCCTCGTACCCTCGGTTGAATTCCGACGCTCCCTCGAAGCTTTTAAAGGATAACAGCTCATCCATTGGTCTTAGGAACCAAAAACTCTTGGTGCAACTCCAAGTAAAAGCTATGCACCCCACCCCTCTTATAATAACCACAAGTCTTCTTATCATCTTTACCTTACTTTTATACCCCCTTATAACAACCTTCTCCCCCGCCCCTAAAAAGAGTGACTGAGCAACTACCCATGTCAAAACGTCAGTTAAACTAGCATTCTTTGTTAGTCTCCTCCCCCTATGCTTATTTCTCTCCGAAGGGGCAGAAACAATGATTACCAACTGAAACTGAACAAACACCCTCATATTTGACATCAACATCAGCCTCAAATTCGACTTCTATTCAATTGTCTTTACCCCAGTAGCCCTTTACGTAACATGATCAATCCTTGAATTCGCCTCCTGATATATACACTCAGACCCCTATATGAACCGTTTCTTCAAGTACCTTCTTACATTCCTCATTGCCATAATTATTCTTGTTACCGCAAACAACATATTTCAAATCTTTATTGGTTGAGAAGGCGTAGGAATCATGTCCTTCCTACTAATCGGCTGGTGATATGGACGAGCAGACGCAAACACCGCCGCTCTCCAAGCTGTAATCTATAATCGAGTCGGAGACGTTGGCCTCATCTTCGCCATAGCCTGAATAGCTACCAACATTAATTCATGAGAACTACAACAAATCTTCTCGTCTACCAACAGTATGGACCTTACCTATCCCCTCTTGGGATTAATTATTGCTGCGACAGGAAAATCCGCCCAATTTGGGCTTCACCCCTGACTTCCCTCGGCAATAGAAGGTCCTACCCCGGTATCTGCCCTACTTCATTCCAGCACAATAGTGGTAGCCGGCATTTTCCTTCTAATTCGCACGAGCCCCCTTTTACAACACAACCAAGCCATACTAACAGTATGTCTCTGCCTAGGCGCTCTAACAACCCTTTTCACCGCCTCCTGCGCCCTAACCCAAAACGACATCAAAAAAATTGTAGCATTTTCGACATCAAGCCAATTGGGCCTAATAATAGTCGTTATTGGCTTAAACCAACCTCAGCTCGCCTTCCTTCACATCTGTACACACGCTTTCTTTAAAGCAATACTATTCCTATGCTCTGGCTCTATTATTCACAGCCTTAATGACGAGCAGGATATTCGAAAAATAGGAGGCATGCACCATCTTGCCCCCTTTACCTCCTCTTGCCTTACCATCGGAAGCCTAGCCCTAACAGGCACTCCCTTCCTAGCAGGCTTTTTCTCAAAAGATGCCATCATTGAAGCCCTAAATACCTCTTACCTAAACGCCTGAGCCCTTATTCTAACTCTTCTCGCCACATCTTTCACCGCCATTTATAGCCTCCGAGTCGTGTATTTCGTAACCATGGGCTATCCACGATTCAATGCATTCTCCCCAATTAATGAAAACGACCCCTCAGTAATCAACCCCATTAAACGACTTGCCTGAGGAAGCATCGTGGCTGGCTTATTAATCACCGCCAACATTATCCTTCCTAAGACCCAAATTATGACAATGCCGCTTACACTTAAACTAGCAGCCCTCCTAGTCACTTTAACTGGACTATTTACAGCACTTGAACTAGCACAACTCACAAATAAACAATTTAAGCCCACACCTCATATCAAACCCCACAACTTCTCTAATATACTAGGCTACTTCCCCGCTGTAATTCACCGACTGCCCCCCAAAGCCAATCTAATGCTAGGCCAACTTGTCGCCTCCCAAATACTTGATCAAACATGAATTGAAAAATTTGGCCCTAAGGCTATCTATAATATTAACCTACCCCTAATTACCACAACAAGCAACGCCCAACAAGGCATAGTAAAGACCTTCCTGGCTTTCTTCTTTATTACACTAATACTCCTCCTACTAGTACTATCCGCTTAAACTGCCCGCAAAGCCCCCCGACTTAGCCCCCGTACCACTTCCAACACCACAAACAACGTCAATAATAACACCCAGGCTGCAACCACAAGAATTCATCCACCAGAGGAGTACATTAAAGCAACCCCGGCCAAATCTCCACGCAACACAGACAACTCAGCTACCTGATTTAAGCCTACGCCTAAGCCCCCCAACCATCCCCCTAATACATAACTGGCCCCCACAACAACCCCTACAAAATAAACTAAAGAGTTAATTGCTACACGAGGGCTTCCTCAAGTCTCAGGGTATGGCTCCGAAGCCAAAGCCGAAGAATAAGCAAAAACTACCAACATCCCCCCTAAATAAATTAAAAATAAAATTAAAGATAAAAAAGCACCTCCACACAATATCATTAAGCCACACCCTATCCCAGACACAACCACCAGCCCTAGGGCTGCAAAATAAGGAGAAGGATTAGAAGCTACAACAATTAACCCCAACAACACCCCCTGCATAAATAAAAACGCCAAATAAGACATAATTCCTGCTCGGACTTTAACCGAGACTAATGACTTGAAAAACCACCGTTGTTACTCAACTACAAGAACACTTATGGCCAACCTCCGAAAAACCCACCCCCTACTTAAAATCGCAAACGACGCACTAGTAGATCTCCCCGCCCCATCAAACATTTCAGCATGATGAAACTTTGGCTCCCTCCTAGGCCTTTGTCTTATTGCCCAAATCCTTACAGGCCTTTTTCTCGCCATACACTATACATCAGACATCGCAACAGCATTTTCCTCCGTCGCCCATATCTGCCGAGACGTTAACTTTGGCTGACTTATCCGTAATATACACGCCAATGGAGCCTCCTTCTTTTTTATCTGCATCTACCTTCACATCGGACGAGGACTTTACTATGGTTCTTACCTATACAAGGAAACTTGAAATATTGGAGTAGTTTTGCTACTCCTAGTAATGATAACCGCCTTTGTAGGCTACGTTCTCCCATGAGGCCAAATATCCTTCTGAGGAGCTACCGTAATTACCAATCTTCTTTCAGCTGTACCATACGTAGGCACAACCCTCGTCCAATGAATTTGAGGAGGCTTCTCCGTAGACAACGCCACCCTCACACGATTTTTCGCATTTCACTTTCTTTTCCCATTCGTAATCTTAGCCGCTACAGTCCTCCACCTACTCTTTCTCCATGAAACAGGGTCAAATAATCCAGCAGGCCTAAACTCAGATGCAGATAAAGTTCCTTTCCATCCCTACTTCTCCTACAAAGACCTTCTGGGGTTCGCCATTATACTTCTTGCCCTTACCACCCTTGCCCTGTTTTCTCCAAACTACTTAGGAGACCCAGACAACTTCACTCCCGCCAACCCCCTAGTAACTCCCCCCCACATCAAACCCGAATGATATTTCCTCTTTGCTTACGCCATCCTACGATCCATCCCAAATAAACTAGGCGGAGTATTAGCCCTTTTGGCCTCCATCCTAATCCTTATACTAGTCCCTCTCCTCCACACCTCCAAACAACGAGGCCTAACCTTCCGTCCTCTTTCACAATTTATTTTCTGGTTATTAGTCGCCGACGTAATGATCCTCACCTGAATTGGAGGCATGCCAGTTGAAGACCCCTACATTATTATTGGACAGATTGCATCCTTACTCTACTTCTCTATTTTCTTAACATTCTTCCCAGTAGCAGGATGACTAGAAAACAAGCTCCTCTCAAGCAACTGCATTAGTAGCTCAGCGCCAGAGCACCGGCCTTGTAAGCCGGCCGCCGGAGGTTAAAATCCTCCCTACTGCTCAAAGAAGGGAGATTTTAACTCCCACCACTAGCTCCCAAAGCTAGTATTCTAAACTAAACTATTCCTTGTAGTACATATATGTATTAACACCATATATTTATGTAAAACATATATATAATGCTTTAGGACATATAATATGTATTATCCCCATTAATAGGCGTTACACATTCATTCATCAACAATCTTTCAAGATTTACAAAATACATAAAATTAAAATTTAGCTATACTGCATACTAATAGATATTACCCAACTAGATAACCCCAAATCAAACTAAGACCTAGCCCTTACTGTTTATAAACATATATACCAGGACTCAGCTATATATTCATTGTCAAATCCGATACAGACAAGAATAACATGCCGGGCGTTAAGCTTAAGCGATCTCGGTTCTTGATGGTCAGGGACAAGTATTCGTGGGGGTTTCACACAGTGAATTATTCCTGGCATTTGGTTCCTATTTCAGGGCCATTAATTGGTATCATTCCCCATTCTTTCCTTGACCCTGGCATAAGTTGTTGGTGGAGTTCTAATTGTCCGTGACCCCACATGCCAAGCGTTCACTCTAATGGACATGGTTATTTTTTTTTGTCCTCCTTTCATCTGGCATTTCACAGTGCAGCGCTAAGGTACACAGACAAGGGTGTACATTTTTCTTGCGTAAGTTGATATTTATGAATGGTTTATGATTTCTATAGAAGCATTGCATAACTGATATCAAGAGCATAAATAGGTTATTTTACTCCTAACATATCTATGATATGCCCCCCTCGGGTTTTGCGCGTAAAACCCCCCTACCCCCCTAAACTCGTAGACTGTTATTCATTCCTGAAAACCCCCCGTAAACAGGAAAGTCTCGAGCTGGGTAGAAACCACACCAATAAACGTGTTTATTTACATTATTACAATAATATTTTT